TAGATTCTATTGACAATTCCAAAAAAACTGTTCATAGTATGATAATACTATGATGATGATTATCATAGTATGATGACGGTCGGGTGGATATGCCCCTATCGTCTAGTGGTTCAGGACATCTCTCTTTCAAGGAGGCAGCGGGGATTCGACTTCCCCTGGGGGTAGAGAGGAAGTTGATCGTAGATTATCAATAAATCTAGAATTAATTCTTCCTGGGTCGATGCCCGAGCGGTTAATGGGGACGGACTGTAAATTCGTTGATGATATGTCTACGCTGGTTCAAATCCAGCTCGGCCCAATAATTTGTTGCTCCATGAATATGAAATAACCAATTTGTCCTCCAGAAACAGAAATGCCTGATCCGTAGAAATGAAGAGAAAGAGTCAATTTTTTCTCTATCCATGTTTTTCTCATTCGTTCTGATTTTTCTAACGATCTAGATTAATGATACTTAATCTTAATTAAGTATCATAAAAATAAAAATAGTTCTTTTTCTCATTGAGAAATTGATTATCTATTTTTTTGGCAATAAAATAACCACTCGTTACTAGTAATCCGTGTCGCTCTCACTATATTCCATATCCATGTGGATATTCAGTATATCATTCGTGTTTCTGTTACAACACAACGAATAGAATGTTCTTATCAAACTAGTAAGAATATGTATGCCATACACCTTGCTGGGATTGTAGTTCAATCGGTCAGAGCACCGCCCTGTCAAGGCGGAAGCTACGGGTTCGAGCCCCGTCAGTCCCGAACTAGGATCCGATAAATTTATCAATTCATCTCCCCATTTTCTGTGAAAAGGGGGACAGGTAGCAAGATCTAATCCCCAGCGGAGCGGGGATCCTTATTTCTTTTGTTTTTCGTTTCGCATTTATCATCAGACAAGTACGGGAATTTCAATTTCTTTCACTAATACCGATTGATAAGGGGAGACATATGTAAGTTGGTACAATCGGTGGCATTACTATATTCAGTATTTTAATAGATACCATACTCGTCTGACTTTCTTTTTCAATTGTTCTTGAACAATGAAATGGAATAGAGTTCCCCTATTTTTACCGGGAGTACATACACAAATTGTATTCGTTTATTGTACGATACACAATGAACTTAACATAATTACCTCGACTTTGTTTGTGTATCCTCAATGACTAATTGGAAACAATCTATCTATTCTCATGCAAATTGCACACTGAATTTTTGATGTATGCGTTCTAGTCTCAATCCAAGAAAGAAGAAGAGATACTATACTAATAAAATAAAAGACCAAGCAACGCCCCTTTTTAATAAATTTGTTGGAATATTAGATCCTTTCTACTTAACACCCGTCCTTTTTTCCATCTCACTTCTACTGTTTGGATCTGTGTGATCCATAGAATACCGGTCATATAATATCTCATAATTGTATGTATAAGTATAAGGAAAGAGAGTTGTATAAGGAAGACAAAGACAGTAGGTTATGGAAAAGAAAAAAGTGGAAAAAGGGATGAAAAATTCAATGGAATTCCTGATCCAATAAAGAATCCCATTTCGGATTTAGTATGGATAAAATAAAAGATTTTCTTATGTTATACTATTCAATTCTCGACGATGAATCGATTTGATAGATCAGATATTGTTATTCATAATATTGATCCGATTCAGTATCATCAGAATTCAATTCATCCCATTGAATTGACAGGAGTCAAATTTCTTATCTCTATGGGATTAGATCCCGAGTTATTGCGAAGTAAAAAAAACAATGAGATTATGGAAGTCAATATTCTCGCATTTATTGCTACTGCACTGTTCATTCTAGTTCCTACTGCTTTTTTACTTATCATCTACGTAAAAACAGTCAGTCAAAATGATTAATTTAACTGAAACTTGGTTGGATTATTAGTTCTTATCAATGATTGAAGAAATAAAAGAAAGGGATTAAAACTCCAAGTTTTAAATGAAACGATTTGGCTGGAATCATAAGTATCTGAAATAGTGTGGTAGAAAGAACTATATTATATATAGTTCTTTCTACCACACTAGATAGTATTGTATATTTTTATCATATAAATTTATTTATCATATAAATAGTATGATCATATAAATTTTATCATATAAAGTTGTATACAGATATGGTTTTATATAGATATAGATCAATTTACAATATGTACATGTATTAGATGTACATCTAATACATATACATCGAAATAGCAGTCTAATTCTATTTCTTTTTTTTTTTTTTAGTTTCGGAAAACGATCAATTAAACGATTGATACAATTCGATCATTCAATCGATTATTCAATTAGTAGTACCCCTAGAGTCCACTTCTTCCCCATACTACGAGTGAGAGGGAAAATGTAAAGACTACCATTAAAGCAGCCCAAGTGAGACTTACTATATCCATGTGAATTATGTCTCCTATCTCTATGAAGGAATTATTTCATTATTGATTATTGATCAATAATCATAGTGGAATCAATGGTGCAGAGTCAAAAGAAAATAGTATTCTGACTTAAGGCTATTGATGAACTAATCCAATGAATCCACTCGTAACAAGTTCCTATATTAGAAAATTTCTGGTAGAATCGGGAAGCATTAAGCACAAATACGATACACACACCTTTTATTTGGAAATAGCAAAGGAATGCTCCTAATGGAGCATGTAGAAATAGTAAGACCTATTGTTTGTTACCTTTCTTTCATAAGCAAAAGACGTCAAAATATACCATCAAGATAGATAACCATCTATCAGATACCTCTATTTTATTTGATCTAAGGCTTACGTCTTTCTTTCTGTGAAAGAATGGAATGGTAAGACATCACCACCATTATTACATACATTCTTTTTTTTGTAATCCCCTACACGGGCAAAGAATTTTTTTTTTCTTTCTTTTTACTCTATAAATAAGAGCCGCCCAACCATGTTGATTGAATGTTTGAGTACTCAAAGCCTCTCGTGAGTCTGGATACAAAGTATCTTCAGTCCTTTCCACAACTTCTAAATTGATTTCCCATCCATCAGCCTATTCTATTCAATCTAATTCCAGACAGAGTCAGTAGACACTATTTTAGTATTTAGTATAGGTAGTGTAAGATAATTAGGAAGTCTTGATAGTCTTTCGTATAATCTCTTCTTCAATCCTAGGAGCAAAAATGGAGTGTCCTTTAGGAACCTTTGGATACTAAGATTTCCGACCTCTTACTTTCGTAGTTCTGAATCCCAGAATTTACTCTCACTATTTATTTGATTTATTTGATTCAATTGATATCATAAATCAAATAAATGTCCGAATCAATCATTAATAAGTAAGGGTTACTTCATACCTATTGGTACCGGTTTGGACCGGTACCCAGAACCCAGATTTTGAGAAAAAAAAAATTTACAGTTTTTTTATAGAATTATGGATTCTAAAAATCAAGTATCGACACGACAGGCCTAGTCGTTTGCCTCTGCTTCTTGCGGGGCAAGAATTTGTCGAGTTAGATCAGCAGAATAAGAAATTTCAAGTCTTTTGTTGATCAGGCGACACCCGGATTTGAACTGGGGATAAAGGATTTGCAGTCCCCCGCCTTACCACTTGGCCATGCCGCCAAATCTGATCAAAAATGGACAATATTTTTATCCATCCATATTCTATTACTAATTTTTTTATCTTGAATCCCATTGTACTTATCCCTTTTCAAAAATTAATCCCTATTTTTTATTGGATCCAGTTTAGATTATTCTCTTCGATTGATTGTATCTCAAAAGACACACTGCTTAAAAACTTCCCTTCTCCTTCTATTGAAAAGAGAAAAAATAGATTTCCGGTCACAGACCGAAAAATTCAGGGAAAATTGGAACCATTAACTATTTTTACTTTAGAATTAGTGAACGGTTCTTAAATTTGTATCTCAAATTGTGTTTCTTTAATGGTATAACAAAATCAAATTGATTTACGACTAATCAGTATCAATTATTTTCAATAATCAATCCTTTTCAATTTCAATTATAACAAAATATATGTGTATATGTAAACCCCAGAACAGAAATTGTTACACAGATACCGAATTGGGTCTTTCTCTTATGTAGATATCCCTATAGAGAATTATCGTGCTTCAATTTTTCATTGAATATTTTGAATAGAAAATAGGAATTATGATATAGTGCGACCTGACTTCTGTTGCCACAAGTAAAATTACGATAAAAGATGCGATATGCGGATAGGTATATCGGCATGTACTTAATAAATACTACTCCTATTACTATTACGCAATTCAATCGTATTCTATCTATAAATTCTACTACCAAAAAGAATCCACGAATTCTTTTTTGAACATTAAAGTGTGCTAAAAAAAGGAAATTCTATACTGCTCCTGATTATTCTGTCTTTATCTCATTCATAAAGAACAGATTTAATCCTGAATCCATTTATTTTTTTGGTACCCAATCTGATCGTAATATCATAATAATAGGTAGAAATTGGATCAATTTTTATATTCTATACAAGACTCCATAAGTGGAAGTGATAGAATCTTTTTTCCAGGAATGTTTTATCAATTCATTTCCATTTGTACTTGTCGCAAATTCGAACTTGCGTCGAAAATGCTCTTCATTCCTCCGTCTCGTTTCCGTTCATACGTATGAAATACATTACATATATGGAGTTGGCTGAAATTTCATGTGATTCAGTAAACAGAATATACATTCCATCATTGCTAGATCGATCCGTATGGTTCGATAAATAGTGAGTCAATAATGGGATTTTTTCGATAAACAGGAAACTTAAGATTAAGATGCTCCGGAATGGAAATGAGGGAATGTCCACAATACCTGGATTTAGTCAGATTCAATTTGAGGGATTTTGTAGATTCATTAATCAGGGCTTGACGGAAGAATTTCATAAATTTCCAAAAATTGAAGATCAAGAAATTGAATTTAAATTATTTGTGGAAACATATAAATTGGTAGAACCCTTGATAAAAGAAAGAGATGCTGTGTATGAATCACTCACATATTCTTCTGAATTATATG